GAGATAGAATGCAATAGAAACAACGACAGGGAACGGGTTACCTACTCCTAACGGTAAGAGCGAGCCCTTTAATTCCATTCTTCATTCTTTTCTTTAATTAAGAATAAAGAAAATCTCCCCAAGTAGGATTCGAACCCACGACCAGTCAGTTAACAGCCAACCGCTCTACCACTGAGCTACTGAGGAACAACGGGAGATTCGACCTCATAGAGTTTCACTCCCGGAACTTCTTCGTAGTGGCTCCGTTCCATGCCTCATTTCATAGATAGGGAACCCCGAAGTGGCTCTATTTCATTATATTCCATCTATATCCCAATTCCATTCATTTAATTTGTTTGGTGTCATTGACATAAGAGATGTCATTTATAGTCTATATTTTTCCATATATATTGACAATTGATATTTGTTATATTATTATATATAATAAGGATATAATAAAAAAAGAATAATCCATATATATAGACAATTGATATTTTTTATATTAATATATATAATAAGGGTATAATAAAAAAAGAATAATCTATATATATTGACAATTGATATTTGATATTTTATTATATATAATAAGGGTATAATAAAAAAAGAATAATCCATATATATTGACAATTGATATTTGTTATATTATTATATATATTAAGGATATAATAAAAAAATAATAATAAATAATATAATATCAAAAATTTCAGCAATAAAATAAAACAATAAAACAAGGGAGGTTTGTGATGATTTTGAACTCGTTTATAATTTTGAACTCTTTTCTATTAGGTAATCTATTATCCTTATGCATGAAGATAATAAATTCGGTCGTTGTGGTCGGACTCTATTATGGATTTCTGACTACATTCTCCATAGGGCCCTCTTATCTCTTCCTTCTCCGAGCTCGGGTTATGGAAGAAGGAACCGAGAAGGAGGTATCAGCAACAACCGGTTTTATTACGGGACAGCTCATGATGTTTCTATCAATTTGTTATGCGCCTCTGCATCTAGCATTGGGTAGACCCCATACAATAACTGTCCTAGTTCTACCGTATCTTTTGTTTCATTTCTTCTGGAACAATAACAATCAAAAAGGTTTTTTTGATTATGGATCTACTACCATAAATTTTATGCGTAATCTCAGCATGAAATGGGTATTCCTGAATAATCTTATTTTTCAATTATTCAACCATTTTCTTTTACCAAGCTCAACGTTAACCAGATTAGTCAACATTTCTATGTTTCGATGCAATAACAAGATTTTATTTGTAACAAGTAGTTTTGTTGGTTGGTTAATTGGTCACATTTTATTCATGAAATGTGTTGGATTGTTATTATTCTGGATACGGAAAAATCATTCTATTCAATCTAATAAGTACTTTGTGTCAGAATTTAAAAATTATATGGCTCAAGTCTTTAGTATTCTCTTATTTATCACCTGTGTCTACTATTTAGGCAGAATGCCATCGCCTATTGTCACTAAAAAACTGAAAGTGAAAGAAAACCAAAAATCAAAAAGAAAGAAAGAAAGTGAGGAAGAAAGTGAGGAAGAAAGTGAGGAAGAAAGCGATGTAGAAAGAAAGAAAGAAAGTGAGGAAGAAGAAAGTGAGGAAGAAACAAAGAAAGAAGAAGAAACAAATTTGGAAACGAAGAAGACTAAACACGAACAAGGGGGATCCGCCGAAGAAGACCCTTCAGAGATCCGGGTGAATAGAAATAGAAAGGAAAAAACAAAGAATGAATTAAAGTTTCACTTTAATGTTAATGAGACATGCTATAAAGATAGCCCAGTTTACGAAGATTCTTATCTTGATACCCATCAAGATAATTGGGAATTTGGAAAACTGAAGAAAAAAAAAAACACTTGTCTCCGATTTGGATTTGGATTTGAAAAACCTTTTCTTACGTTTCTTTTCGATTATAACCGATGGAATCGTCCATTGCGATATATAAAAAATAATCAATTTGAAAAAGTCTAAAATTTTTTAAATAAAAAAATAAATAAAAATATTGATACATAAGAAAAATACAAGAATAAATAAGAAGAAATTCGTCCACCTCCCATATATTTGATACCTTCCCCTATAAAGAAACTTCCAACCCCAACTCCATTTGTAATTCCATCAATTACATGTCTATTAAAAAACTCAATTAGTTCGGCTAATCCTCTGACACCCATGGTCAAGACCTTAGTATAAAAAATATCTATATAACCACGATTATATGACCAATCATATATTAAATTTTTAATTGGGTCCAAGATAATTCTTTTAGGACCCTTTTTAAAAAATGAATTGATTAAATACAAATTTTGGAAAGATGAATAAACAGACCCGTAAAAAAAATATGCCATTAATAGTCCGAAAAGGGCTAGACTTACTGAAAAAATTGCATTTGTAAAAAATTCATACCAATCTACAGAGTAATTTGAATTTTGATGCAAAAGGTTTGTTGATGGAGTTAACCATTTGGATAATATATCCAAATCTACTACTCTTTGATCAAAAGGAATTCCTATTGATCCAATAAACAAAGTGAATAATCCCAATATAAGTAGAGGGAATAGCATAGTATTGTCCGATTCATGAGGATACATATAAGTATCTTTTTTTCCAAAGTAAGTACTAAAACAGCGTATTCTATTTATTACATTATAATATATTTTATATGTATCCTTTGAAGATGAAGAAAGAGAGACCTTATTATTTATTATTGCGAAAAATGAATTTCTATTTACTGCTTTAGGCGCTTCGTCTTTTCCCCATAGAGATATTAAAAAGAACGATCCATTTTTAGTACTACTGTAATTTTGAAAATTAACACGCAAATGTCCATCAAAAGTAAGTAAATACATCCGAAACATATAAAATCCAGTTAATCCTGCTGTGAAACAAGCTATTATTGCGAAAATTGGTGAATACAACCAACTATCATTAAGAATTTCATCTTTGGACCAAAAACAAGCAAGAGGCGGAATACCACAAAGAGAAAGTGTACCTAATAAAAAAGTCATTCTTGTAATTGGAACATATTTTGTTAAACCGCCCATAAGAACCATATTTTGACTTTTATCTGGTGAATAACCAACAATAGGTTCCATTGAATGAATAATAGATCCGGATCCTAAAAACAATAAAGCTTTAGAATAGGCATGAGTGATTAAATGGAATAAAGCAGCTCGATAAGAACCCATACCTAGAGCTAACATAATATAACCCAATTGAGACATTGTAGAATAGGCTAAACTTTTTTTAATGTCTCCTTGAGCAAGAGCCAAAGTGGCTCCTAATAATACTGTTATTACGCCTATTAAAGATATTAGATTCATTATGTAAGGTATTACTATGAAAAGAGGAAGAAGCCGAGCTACAAGAAAAATCCCCGCTGCTACCATGGTAGCAGCGTGTATAAGAGCCGAAATAGGAGTAGGTCCCTCCATGGCATCAGGTAACCATACATGAAGGGGAAATTGTGCAGATTTCGCGATTGCGCCGACGAATAAGAAAGATGCGCACAGAGTAGCAAATAAAGAATTGACCTCATTATTATGGATCAAGTTTTTTACTATTTCGAACAAATCCCGAAATTCAAAACTGCCTGTTATCCAATAAAAACCTAAGATTCCTAATAATAAACCAAAATCCCCTACACGATTAGTTACAAAAGCTTTTTGGCAAGCACTTGCTGCAATTGGTCGTGTAAACCAAAAACCTATTAATAAATACGAACACATTCCCACTAGTTCCCAAAAAATATAAATTTGTATCAGATTGGAACTAGTAACTAATCCCAACATGGAAGTATTAGAAAAACTCATATAAGCAAAAAATCTCAAATATCCTTGATCGTGAGACATATAGTTGTCACTATAAATAAGAACCATAATTCCCACAGTAGTAATTAGTATTGACATAATCGAAGTAAGTGGATCGATCAAGTATCCAAACTCTAATGAAAAATCATTATTGATGGTCCAAGACCATAGATATTGATAAATAAAACTTCCATTTATTTGCTGAAGAGACAGATTAGCCGAAAACGCCATAGTTATACTTAGCATTAAAATACTAATAAAAGCACACATACGATGAAGATTTTTTGTTGCTGTGGGAATAATCAGAAGTCCAAATACTATTGATATAGTAACTGTAAGTGGAAGAAAGGGTATTATCCATGCATATTGATATGTATGTTCCATAAAAAACAAATTTCATTTTTTTTTTTATTATTGTTTCCGATTCACCAATTCTTACCTCTTTCGAGAGGAACAATAATAAAAGAAATCAACATTCTACTACTACATTCTACTACTATTACTATTATATTTACTATTATATTCTGGTGAGTTATAACCATATAATATAGTAAGGAAAAAGAGTTATACCAAAAACAGTGTTTAATTCGAATGTGGGTCATAGTATCCATTACTAATTCGAATCAATAAAAGGGTACCTTAGTTATTCTAATTAATTGAATTTGAGTAATTATCTAATAAGAGCTAATTGATTGGATTCCAATAAGGAAAACTTATGTTTCTTGGAAGTATTATGATACTCCTTACTTCATATAGAACTGAACTCAAAAATGGACTAAGGTTATCTTTCTCCGGTAATGGAATGTCTTGTTTAAGAGATTAACGACTAATTCTAATTAAATTAGAATTCAAATTTTAGGGATCGCACGCTGAACTTAATCATTAATAAATTTAAATTTTTAAAATGGAATTTTATTTTTAAAATGGAATTAATAAAATAAATAATAAAAAAAATAAAATAAATAATAAAAAAAAAAATTATTTGGATTTTTAAAATAAGACTCTCTTCCTTTTTTTTTATATCCCTATATATGCGATATATAATGGGCACATATATTTATTTGTATTTTTAGATTTTGCATGTTATGTTATTAAATTTATTATCCACAAGATAATTATGGATAATAACTAAAAAGAATGGTCTATTTTGATTTGAACAATACATGTCTTTCACATACAACGATAAAAATGAGTACTCCTTTTTGAATGGCGGTTCCAAAAAAACGTATTTCTCTGTCAAAGAAACGTATTCGTAAAAATATTTGGAAGAAGAAGGGATATTTAACTGCAGTAAAAGCTCTTTCTTTAGCTAAATCTGTTTCCACCGGGCGCTCAAAAAGTTTTTTTTTGCCGTAAATAAATAATACAAAGAAAATCTTGAAATGATCTGAGTCGACATACCATAAAGAATTGAAACTTTTTGAATTCAAGATGAATGATTCACATTAACTAATGTGTTGAACTCCTCAATATGAGTTAGAACTAGCTGCTGTGGTATGTAGAATAAGAATTTTTCCATCTCTTGGTCTCTATAAGATAAGTATTATTTTAGTTTTCATTATAATACACTCATTATTTTTCATTTTGAAGTTAATGTTAACTCGCGATATTTTTATTATTTATTATTATTTTTTTTTTTCAATCTCTCAATTCACTTTTGGAAAAGTTAAAAAAGTGAATTGAGAGATTGAAACTCTTTTCTTATATGTATAGCCCAGGACCCAATTAGATTTAGTAATTTAGTAAATGGTATCATAAATTATAAATTATGGACACAACTATAACTACAACTAATAGTATTATTAATAATACTAAGGTATTGAAATTGTTAGAAAATTTCCTTTGATTTAGTGATTTGATTGTGATACATATGCAATTCTATTTCTATGTTTTTTTTTTTTTTAGAAATCCAGGAAATAAACGAATTGTCATAAAAAAATGGTTTTATAAAAAAAAACATAGAAAAAGGGACAATTTTGAGTTCTATCTGTTCCAGGAGAACTCAGTTTCTAGTATGTGAAAGTTGATTGTTAAAAATGAACCCCACAGCGATACTAACTAAGGATTATTGAAATTCACATATGAATTTCAAATGAAAACGAGCTTTATTCATCGATTCTCATCAAGTTTTCTAAACTATATGCAATTCTGGAATCTCGACGATTCAACATGAACTGACTATTATTTATTATTATTTAAAGTAAGCCGCCATGGTGAAATCGGTAGACACGCTGCTCTTAGGAAGCAGTGCTAGAGCATCTCGGTTCGAGTCCGAGTGGCGGCATCCCCTAAAAGAAGGGACATAATGGATCCTATAATGTATTTAATTCCCGATTTTAATTCTGTAATGGGGCTCCTCCTTTTTATGATATTTGTGACTTTAGAACATATATTAACTCATATCTCTTTTTCGATCATTTTAATGGTAATTATGATTCATTTGATGACCTTATTAGTCCACGAAATCGTGGGATTGCGCGATTCGTCAGAAAAAGGAATGATAGCCACCTTTTTCTCTATAACAGGATTATTAGTTATTCGTTGGATTTATTCAAGGCATTTCCCATTAAGTAATTTATACGAATCATTAATTTTCCTTTCATGGAGTTTCTCCATTATGCATATAATTTCTAAGATTAAGATACAGAACACAAAAAATGATTTAAGCGCAATAACCGCACCAAGTGCTATTTTTACCCAAGGTTTCGCCACGTCGGGTCTTTTAACGGAAATGCATCAATCCGCAATATTAGTACCCGCCCTACAATCTCAGTGGTTAATGATGCACGTAAGTATGATGTTATTGAGCTATGCAGCTCTTTTATGTGGATCATTATTATCAGTCGCTCTTCTAGTCATTACATTTCGAAAAAACATCAATATTTTTTTGAAAAGAAAACACTTCTTAATTAATAAATTTTTCGTTGGTGAAATCGAATACTTGACTAAAAAAAGAAGTGTTTTAAAAAACACTTCTTTTCTTTCATTTCGAAATTATTACAAATATCAATTGACTCAGCGTTTGGATTATTGGAGTTCGCGTGTCATTAGTTTGGGGTTTACCTTTTTAACTATGGGCATTCTTTCCGGAGCAGTATGGGCTAATGAGACATGGGGATCTTATTGGAATTGGGACCCCAAGGAAACTTGGGCATTTATTACTTGGACCATATTCGCGATTTATTCGCATACTAGAACAAATCAAAGTTTCCGAGATATAAATTCGGCACTTGTAGCTTCTATAGGATTTCTTATAATTTGGATATGCTATTTTGGGATTAATTTATTAGGAATAGGTCTACATAGTTATGGGTCATTCACATTAACATAACTCTAATTGAATAAACTACATGAAGAATACATAAGAAGATTGTCTCATATATAACGAAAGCTTGTTAGAGTTTTTGAGAACCATTTGACTCAAAGAGTCAAATGGTTCTCAAAAACTCTAGAGGCATCTCATTAAAATCTTAATTAACTTCATTTTTTTTTCTTTTGCATTCTACAGCGAACGATTTTAAAAATTAAAGAATTATAAGACTTTTTGTTTCATTAATGAAAACTATCTATAAAAATAATTAGATAGAATAGCTTGTACCTTGTCAACTGATAACAAGAGAACAAAATCCGGATAAATACCAATCCCTATTACGGGTAGAAAGATACAGATCGAAATAAATAGTTCTCGTGGTCCAGAATCGGAAAAATTAGAGTTTGGAACATTGAATAGCTTGTATCCATAGAACATCTGACGTAACATAGATAATAAATAAATAGGAGTTAATATCATTCCAATTGCCATTAAAAAGATAATTAGCACTTTTGGCACCAAAAGAAATTTTGAGCTGGTAATTATCCCAAATAATACTACTAATTCTGCAACAAAACCACTCATTCCTGGCAATGCAAGAGAAGCCATCGAGAAACTACTGAACATGGTAAATATTTTTGGCATTGGGATTGATATCCCCCCCATTTCGTCGAGATAAACAAGACGTATTCTATCACAACTCGTTCCCACCAAGAAAAAAAGTGCAGCACCAATAAATCCATGGGAAAGCATTTGTAAAATGGCTCCATTTAGTCCCATGCCGGTTATAGAACCAATTCCTATAATTGTGAAACCCATGTGCGATACGGAGGAATAGGCTATTCTCTTTTTGAAATTGCGTTGACCGAAAGAGGTTGAAGCTGCATAGATTATTTGCATTGTTCCCACTATCACAAACCAGGGAGAAAATATAGAATGAGCATGGGGTAACAATTCCATATTTATCCGAATCAATCCATATGCTCCCATTTTTAATAAGATTCCGGCTAGAAGCATACATGTACTGTAATGTGCCTCTCCATGGGTATCTGGTAACCATGTATGTAGGGGTATAATCGGTGATTTGACAGCATAAACAATAAGGAAACCAAAATAGAATATTATTTCCAATGCCATAGGATATGATTGATTAGCTAGTCTTTCAAAATCTAATGTTGGTTCATTGGAACCATATAAACCCATACCTAGAACTCCTATTAAGAGAAAAATAGAACTCCCTGCAGTGTACAAAATAAACTTTGTAGCCGAGTACAAACGTTTCTTTCCTCCCCACATGGATAAAAGTAAGTAAACAGGAATTAATTCTAACTCCCACATGATGAAAAAAAGTAAAAGGTCTCGAGAAGAAAATGATCCTATTTGACCACTGTACATTGCTAACATCAGGAAATAGAACAATCGCGAATTTCGAGTAACTGGCCAAGCTGCTAAAGTAGCTAAAGTGGTGATAAATCCTGTCAATAAAATAGGTCCTATGGAAAGTCCATCAATTCCCAATCTCCAGTGAAAATCAAAAATTTTTATCCATTGAAAATCTTCTTCCAATTGGATTAATGGATCATCCAATTGGAAATGGTAACAAAATGCATAAGTCGTTAGAAGGAGTTCTAATAAACATATACATATGGTATACCACCGAAACACCTTATTCCCCCTCATAGGGGGAATAAAAATTAAAGAACCCGCAAATATCGGCAAAACAACAAGTAGTGTTAACCAAGGAAAATAACTCGTGATAAAGACAAGATACGCTTTGACCAGAAAAGACCGTGCTCAGAATCTATGTTCTAGAGTAGGGGCTTTTGTCGATAAAGGGGAATCAAATGATTCAAGTGGAGTTTTTGTAACGTATCAATCAATAAGATAGAGCCATGCTGCGAGTTGTTTCATGCCATAAATAAACACGGACACTCAAAAAATCTGTTGGGCAAGCGGATTCACATCTCTTACAACCTACACAATCCTCGGTTCTTGGCGCGGAAGCAATTTGTTTAGCTTTACATCCGTCCCAAGGTATCATTTCCAATACATCCGTGGGGCAGGCTCGTACACATTGAGTACACCCTATACATGTATCATAAATTTTGACTGAATGTGACATTGAAACTAAAAATTAAAGTTTTGAACATAAAGAATTTTCGATCTGGTATGATAAAATCAATAGTAAATGAATTATATATTTATATTGTAGATACCAGATGAATCAGTAATTTATATAAATTTTTTAGAATGAATATATTTCTAAATCTGTTCATGATAAACTACCAAGAGATTTTGATTTACGTTTTACCAATCACAGTCATATGAGTCGCACATAAATATGAAATAATATTTTATATTTATGAAAAATATATATATATATATTAATCGAATTATGATAAATAATTCATATGTCTTTCTTTCTTATATTTATATAATGAATGATTAGGACTAATTATTCAACAAATTCGATTGATTGATACGAGTTGATTTTATGTTATGATGGATCGACGAAACAATAGCTAACCCAATAGCTGCTTCTGCAGCTGCAATAGCTATGACAAAGATTGAGAAAATGTCTCCTTTTAATTGGCGACTATCAAATAAATCAGAAAATGTTACGAGATTTATATTAACCGAATTTAGTATAAGCTCAAGACACATAAGCGCTCTAACCATGTTTCGACTTGTGATTAATCCATAGATACCAATAGAAAATAAATAGATACTCAAAAAAAGTACATGCTCGAACATCATCGACTAACTCCTCATCAATCTCGATTTATTTCAATATGAACAACAATTAGAATGATTCGATTGACTATAATAGAACAATTACAATTACAGAACAAAAGAAGGTATTGGTAATGGCTTTAACTAAAAACTTGAGACTTTTAAAAAATAGAATTCTAAAACTTTTTGGAATTATAACTATTTTTTATTGACGAGCCATAGTAATTGCACCTATTAAGGAAACTAATAGAATTATAGAAATGAGTTCAAACGGAAGATAAAAATCTGTTGATAAATGAATCCCAATTTGTTGAACGTTAATTATTAAGTCCTGTTCTAGAATCTGGTTTGATCTTGTAGTCCAAAGAATTCCGTACCACGACGTATCTGGGATAGTAGTAATTAGTGAAAAAAGAATACTTATACAAACCAGTGACGTAACCCCATCTCCAATGGTCCAAAGACGGGAATCATTGGAATATTCCGAACCATTCATGAACATTACAGCAAATATTATTAAGACATTTATGGCTCCTACATAAATAAGGAGTTGCGCGGCAGCTACAAAATAGGAATTCGATGGAATATATAATAAGGATATACAAACAAGAACCAATCCCAACGAAAAGGCAGAATAAATTGGATTAGTAAATAAGACTACTCCTAGACCCCCTAATATAAGAACTGCTCCTAGAAATACTACAAGAATCTCATGTATTGGTCCAGATAAATCCATTATGTATAAAATAAGAGATAAATAAGTCTAAAGATTTCATGACCTTACTGAATAGTCCAGGAAGGGAAAAGCACTTACCCCATTTTTTTTTTTTCATCCTAGAAAAGAGTAGTTTCCATTTGATATTTGGAAATCATCACGAAAAAAAGAAATTCTCAGTTTAAATCAAAGAATGATCCTCAACAATTAATAGTTATTATTTATAGTAACTGACTAACCAAAATAAAAAAAGCTTGTATCCTTTCTATCAGAATATCAAAACAATATCTTAGGAATTGGTAATTGTTCTTGAATCGAGGGATTTTTCTTTGTATATTTTGCTTTGGGTCGAATTCATAACGGTTTGAATTGTGTAATCTCCAATTACTGACATTGGTAACCGACCCAAAGCAATTTGATTATAATTCAATTCGTGACGATCATAAGTAGAAAGTTCATATTCTTCAGTCATTGATAAACAGTTTGTTGGACAATATTCGACACAGTTACCACAAAATATACAAATACCGAAATCAATACTATAATTAAGCAATTGTTTCTTTTTAATATCTCTTTCAAATCTCCAATCAACAACGGGTAGATCTATAGGGCATACACGAACACATACTTCACAAGCAATACATTTATCAAATTCAAAATGGATTCGACCGCGGAAACGATCTGATGTGATAGATTTTTCATAAGGATATTGAATAGTTATAGGCAAACGATTTGTGTGGGATAAGGTAATTACGAAACTTTGACCAATGTACCTTGCGGCTCGTATTGTTTGTTGACCATAATTCATGAACCTAGTCACCATAGGAAACATATTGTATATATCGATGAATAAATTGATGTTTTTTTTTTTCTTGTTTAAGAGAGGTTATGAGTATAGAATATCGTTATCGTATTCTTTGTATTTATAGTGAAACAAGTTGGAAAGAAGTTGTCAATAATAGATTACCTAGAGAAATAGGTAAAAGAAATTTCCATCCAAGATTTAATAGCTGATCCATTCTCATCCTAGGTAAAGTCCATCTTGTTGTGATAGAGATGAACAGAAACAAATAAGCTTTAGCTAATGTAATAAAGATACCAACTGTCATTCCCAAGACTCCATTTGTTCCGATAGGTTCCGGAATGGATATGTACGGAATAGATAAATTCCACCCCCCTAAATAAAGAACTGTTACAAATAATGAAGAAACTAAAAGATTTAGGTAAGAAGCAACGTAAAATAAACCATATTTTATACCTGAATATTCAGTTTGATAACCTGCTACTAATTCCTCCTCCGCTTCTGGTAAATCAAAGGGCAATCTCTCACATTCCGCAAGAGAAGAAATTATAAAAACTATAAACCCTATAGGTTGCCGCCACAGATTCCACCCCCAAAAACCGTATTTTGACTGTGCCTCAACTATATCAACTGTACTTGAACTGTTAGATAATTATAGTTGATAATAACATCACTGTTCTCATCACTATTCCAAAACCGTACATGAGATTTTTACCTCATACGGCTTCTCTATGGACACAAATAAATGTAAGGACCTGTTCGGTAAGGTATCCGTGGATAGTGGATACAATAAAAATACATCGGAGAGTCCAAAAAATTAGACCCATGTAATTCTGTCGGCTAGAAAAAGGTGCTTCCGAATTGATCTCATCCCTTATAATTTAAATGAATCTTTGTTTGGTTTTGGTAATAATTGAATCCTTCAATAAAATACTCGTTATAAAAAGAAATAGATAGAAAGAATTAGTCACTAGTTCATGAATCATAAATAATCAGAATTCCACATGTATGGCTATATATGGAGTAAAAAATAAATAAAGATCTTTTTTTTATTCTATTATTTATTGCATTCTATTTCTTTTATTCCTGTTCTTCTTTCTCAGAAAAAAAAAAAGTACTATTTTAAAATAAATAAAGGGATTAATTCGTTCTTGATAGTAATTTATTTATTCAGTGAATAGGAGCATACTCTAGATCGAAATCGTGGGGAAGTACTGCTTGATCGTTTCTACCAACTTAAAGCCCCTATTATGATTCGTTTTTATGTGAAAATACCTATTTTTTTTATACCTTACATTATCTATTACTAATCCTTTGTGTATCTTGGTGTTCCTAACTGTTCACTGATTTTTGATTGATCCCCGCTATGGTTATGGTAAGGTAATATATACAAGTACAGTAATAGAAACTCCATACAGTTGATCTTTTGCATCCGCTTCAAGATATGATGACTAATCAAAAAATCTTGGGATAAACAGTTTTCACTGCTTATGTTTTCTGTCACTTTTTTCTTGTATATAGGGAATGAGATTTTATCCTCTTACTACAAATTGAAAAGCTGTTTTCTTTCACTCATATAACTATTTGGTTTAACTCATCGATCTGAATTGAATGAATAAAAAATAAAAAATGAAGATATCTATTCAATACATTCACCTTCTTTCCTTTATTTCATTTCTGGGAGAGGTCAAAGTTTATGTTCCAACGAATCACACGTAGAGATATTGATAATACACATAGAGTTAATGGTATTTCATAACTAATAGATTGAGCAGCAGCTCGTAGACCACCTGAAAAGGAATATTTATTATTCGATCCATATCCTGATATAAGAAGCCCGATGGGAGCAATACTTGAAATAGAGATCCATAAAGAAACACCTATACTGAGATCGGCTAAAACAAGTCGATACCCAAAAGGAATTACTAAATAACTTAGTAAAATTGATATGACTGCTATAGACGGTCCGACACTAAACAAACGAATATCTCCTCTAGATGGGAGGAGGTCCTCTTTAAAAAGTAGTTTAGTCCCGTCTGCTAGAGCTTGAAGAATTCCCAACGGGCCGGCATATTCAGGTCCAATACGTTGTTGTATCGCTGCGGATATTTCTCTTTCTAACCATACAATTACTAGTACCCCTACAGTAATTCCCAGTATAAGGGTCAAAACGGGGACAAAGAGCCAGCCGAATCCATAGATTTCTTTTAACGATTCTGATTTAGAAAAAGAATTGATAGCTTGTACTTCTGTCGCGCCAATTATCATTTCAACGATCAACTTCTCCCATAATGATATCTATACTACCCAGTATCGTCATGATATCAGCCAATTTCATTCTTTTAATTATCTGGGGAAGAATTTGCAAATTGATGAAACCTGGTGGACGAATTTTCCATCTCCAGGGAAAAACACTATTATCCCCTATCAAATAAATTCCTAATTCCCCTTTTGGGGCTTCTACTTTTACATAAAGCTCTTGTTTCGACAATTCAAAATTGGGTGAAGGTTTTTTACTAATGAATCTATATTCAAAATCATTCCATTCGGAATTTTTTGCACTATTAAAGCGCCGAACTTCTAAATTCTCATAGGGTCCTCCGGGAATTCCTTCGAGAGCCTGTTGAATAATTTTTATAGATTCCCTCATTTCACCGATTCGTACTAAATAACGAGCTAATGAATCTCCTTCTTTTTGCCATTGGACTTCCCAATTTAATTCATTGTAACATTCATAATGATCAATTTTACGAAGATCCCATTGGATCCCGGAAGCCCTTAACATTGGTCCTGATAAGCCCCAATTTATTGCTTCCTCTCCACCAATAATGCCCACTCCTTCAACTCGTTCCAAAAAAATGGGATTCCGTGTAATAAGTTTTTGATATTCAACAACTTCTGTTAAAAAATAATCGCAGAAATCCAAACATTTATCTATCCAACCATGAGGTAGATCAGCAGCTACTCCTCCGATACGGAAATAATTATGCATCATTCGCATACCTGTGGCAGCTTCGAATAGATCATATAGCAATTCTCTCTCTCTAAAAATATAGAAAAAGGGAGTCTGTGCACCGATATCCGCCATAAAAGGTCCAAGCCATAACAAATGAGAAGCTATACGACTCAGCTCTAACATAATTACTCTGATATAGCTGGCCCTTTGAGGTACTTGAACATTTCCCAGCTGTTCTGGTGCATTTACCGTTATTGCTTCTGTAAACATAGTAGCTAAATAATCCCAACGTGTTACATATGGCAGATATTGTATAATTGTTCGGTTTTCCGCTATTTTCTCCATCCCTCTGTGTAAATAGCCCAATATGGGTTCACAGTCAATAACATCTTCACCATCGAGAGTAACAATTAGTCGAAGAACACCATGCATTGATGGGTGGTGAGGACCCATATTGACTATCATGAGATCTTTTCTTGTGGCCGGTACAGTCATATCCTTTCTTCCCTAATTCAGTATTCCATGAATTGCTCAAAACGAGGCTTAGAAAAATTTTTAATATAATAACTAAAAAAAATTCAAACGAATATTCATATCCAAATTTTAGACTCCCGAATATCCAACTGACTAATTAATATCTTATAACGTACTCTATTTTTATTTGACAAATAAGCCAGCAACCGTTGACGTTTTCCCAGAATTCTTCGTAGACCCCTTTGCGATAAAAAATCTTTTTTGTGCAATTCCAAATGCGAAGTAAGTCTCCGTATCTTATTGGTGAAATTGAATACTTGAAATTCAACAGACCCTTTGTTGTTTTCTTCTTTTTCTTCTTGTTGAATAGCTGGGATGAATGAATTTTTTACCATAACATATTTTTCCGTTTTCTTTCTTTTTATTTTATAGATTTTACCGATCAGGAATAATAATTATTATATTTATATTATGTTATTATATTTATATTATGATTATTCCAGTCATTTTCATCTGGTATACGCAAAAGCGTAGATTTATTCATATACTACTTTTTGATTCTATCCAAATCCCATTCGATTTTCAAAAAATCGAATGGGATTTGGATAGAAAGAGAGAAAATACATTTACGAAAGATAATTATTTCTTTGTGTCTAAGAACATTCTATTCTGCCCATTTATTATTCCTAGAACCAATTGAATTGATATGCCATTAAATTAGTATCATGTACCAAAATGTAACGCAACCTATGCGTACATCTTTCGGAATCTATCAAATATGTGATATCCAAGCAATATACCATTAACTAATTCTAAATTGTGGATACATATGTATCCTTAACATACTGAAACGACTGCCGTTATTGGTATTAAACCAATAGCGATTCATACAAGCTAAATCTTCTAATCGATAATTCGGCCAAAGAAGCAATTTTAATTTTAAAATGTTATTTACATCTGTATTAATATTAATGTTATTTACATCTGTATTAAGATACCTGTCTTCATTCAAAAATTGTCCACAGTTTCTCATCTTGTTTTCGTTGAAAAACACTGGATTTATATCCACAATATTCCAATTCCGGGAATTTAAAAGAATTCGAATTCGCAATTCTCTACGACGTTTAGTAGATAGAATATTTTCTGGAATAAGGAAATTCGAATTCTTTTTTTTTCTATTCACAAGAATATTGCTATGTTGTGCAATGGATCTGTCGAAATTCTTCTTCTCAACATCTCTTTTTTTTATGCATTTTCCATTAGTTTCATTTTGGTTTTCACTCTTATCCGCCAATGAAATACTTATGGTTTGATAGATAATAAATTGCTCATCCCATTCTATAAATAAACGAATTGATTTGATAATAAAAATTCCTTTTTTTAGTAATTCTGGAATAACGGCCTTATTCGTTATCAATATCATATCCATATGCATCTCTCTTCTTTTAACCGAGGATATCAAAATTTTTTTGTTTATATCTGGCAGTCTAAGTAGGAAACAATACACCTTAAGATTATTAAACATTAATTGATTGAAGGGGTCAACCCATTTGAATTGAAAATAAAAAAATTGTTTCAGGAACAAATCCATTTCTTTTTCCTTCTCTCCCTCTTTTTCAACGTCAGATTTAACGTCATGTTTTTCACATCTTTTTTTGTCTCTCCCTCTTTTACGTTCGTTTTTTTTTCGTAGATCTGAGCCAAGACCTATTTGGCTCTGTTGTTCGTTTTTTTGTTGGTTGGAATTTTTTAATTCAAGATATTCTTTTTGATTGGATGATATGTGGCTGCCATGTTCATTTGCATACAAATCTAAAAGAAGTAATTTGATTGGTATCACCCATGGTTTAATCTTATATGTATCAAAAAGTAGCACAAATTCTGGAAACAACCAAAATGTTCGATTTAATATGTTCCGATTACGAGAGAATCTTTCTTGATTCATTCCCATCCAATCAAAAAAGTTTCTTTTTTGATTGGGTGTGGGTGGGTTGATTTTTTCATGAATCGAAATATCTTTTTTTTTCATTTTGTGATACTTATGAGTTTCAGTTTTAGTATTTTTCTTAATCTTAGTGCCAACATGCGTATTGGTCCAAGTCTCAATAGTATTGGTCCAAGTCTCAATATCGATATTCTTTCTAATACAAAAATGGAAAATTCCACAATGAAAATATTTTCTATCCAGATTTTTATCCTTAGCAATAATATATCTTTCTTTTAGAAAATCATCAACTGCTATATTTAACAATACATAAAATAAGTCGGGTTTCCGTGTATTGAAATTATAAGGAATTTCTTGGTGACCATTTACTTGTAATTTTGATCCATAAATATATAAGTTCTTGTCCGTCTTATCTCCATAATTCATATATTTATGTGAAAAAAAATAATATCCGTAATGTTTTTTAAATTTGTTTTTTTTATTTTGATTCGTCAATGAATCCCCTGCATCATAATTTTCTTTCATGTAATGATGAATTTTTTCTTTTTTATCTGAATCCAATTTCATTAAGTCTTTGTTTTTAATCATACGGCTGACTCTACTTCGCCATTTTTTTGGTTCCAATCGAGACCATTTGGCCGGGGATAAATTGTATTGATCATGACCCTTTAACCAGTTTTTCCATTCATTCATTCCAGACTTTTTCATTTTCTTATGCCTTGATTTGTAATCAAATATTCCTCGTTTTATACAATAATCCTTTATTTCTCCCCTAAGATAATGATAGGTACCCCGATCTTGAAGTACGGATCTCAAGTTATACTTGTTAAATAATGGGGTTTGTGAAAATTTGTAAAATACATATGCTTGTGACAAGGAAGATAAGTCAAAATAACTATTGAAATTATTATCACTAATATTAGTATTCGTATTAGAAACTAACTTTTTTACAGTCGAAATAAAGTTCATTGTATTTTGAATTGTTTCATCAATTCCTTCTTGATTTATTTCATCGTTGTAAATGGATTTATTTAGAATTTTATTTTTTGATTCAAAGAAAAGTTGTGCATGGATCCTTGGAATGTTAATTGTACATAGGAAGATATCGATGTATATTTTTTCAATGAAAAATTTCATAAAATAATGAAATTTTCGTATTAATCGGATATTGTTTCTTTTAAATAGCTGCCAAATATATTTTGGGTATTCCAATCTTTTATCATCATAAGTTTGAACTCTTTTTTTCTTGTCTTTTGTAATTTGTTCTATTTGATTCCTGATTGTAATTATCCTATCAGAAAGGTCTTTCCTTTTTTTCTCCGTGAGTGAATAATTTGTCCAATTCATGGATCGAATTTGAATGGTCGATTCATTATTCATTTTATTATTGATTTGGAAATCTTTTCCATTTTGATTTGGTTCATATACTTTCACTTTCCTCTTCATAAATAGAAATAAAAAAATTAGGGTGATTTTTTCAAGTTCTTTCATTATTCGTTTTCTAACTTGAGCTATTTTTATGATCCATACTTTTATTACTTTTATTATTACTTTTATTACTTTTGAAATTAGTAAAGCCCATTTTATTCTTTCTTTTAAAAATCTTAGAAATATAAATATAAATATAGAAAATTGATTTTGAACCTTTCTAATTGTTTTGTCGATTTCTTGAGAAATGGGTTTAAAAAAAGAAAATCGTTTTCGGGGAGAACCAAAGGGAACTTTCGCTTCCTTTCCCCATATTGTTAAAAAACAATTTTTGTTTTTTTTTTCTTTCATTGAATCTCTATGACCAGACCGTACTTTAATTTTAGCTCCTCGCCAAGGTTTCAAACAGAAAGGATATAGAATCTTTATCTGAATCCCGTCTGCTAACCAATCTTTAGGAAATTCTGTTTCTGATAATGGAACACCGTTGTAGGTGCAGTTAATATGCATTTCTTTATTCAATGCCTTAAAATCTTCGTACCACTCGGGGAATTGGAATAATAACATACGGCCTACATTTTTAGCTATTATCAATAAAGGTAATACGATGTTTTTTCTAAGAAAAGATTGGGTTACTAACATCGACCCTCTTATTATTTGAGTAAACATAAGGGCATCCCAAGTTTCGGATATTATTCTCCGGCGATCTTTTTCTTCTTCCTCTTCTTCCTTTTTTTTGTCTTTTTTGTCTTTTTTGTCTTTTTTGTCTTTTTTGTCTTTTTTGTCTTTTTTGTCTTTTTTGTCTTTTTTGTCTTTTTTGTCTTTTTCGTCTTTTTCGTTTGCTTTTTCCTCCTCAAAATCAGAAATTTGAAATTCTGATTCTCTACCAACCCAGTTCCTAAAAATTATATTTGTAATTTTAGAAATATCAAAAGGAGAAACAAAAAATGTTTTGTCTATTCGATCCAAAAAAAGTGGGGAATGCACATTTGCTTGAAACATTTCAGAAATAACTATTTTGCGTCTTTGAGCACGCACGGATCCTTTTATGAGATCCCGACTAAAATCTGATTGTTGAGAGTAACGTATCAAAGCCAGTTCTTCCTCGTCTTCTTCATCTTTTTTTTCTTGGGCATTCTTCTTCTTACTAGTAGTAGTATTAGTAGTATCAGAATTGGCCTTAGTAGTATCAGAATTGGCCTTTAGATCCTTATTATTAAAAATTACCACACGTTTGGCTTTTCTTGGGCGAATATCAGGATCTTCCTCTTCCTTTTTTTTATCTTTATCTTTATCTTTATCTTTATCTTCCTCTTCCTCTTCCTCTTCCTCTTCCTCTTCCGCTTTCGCTTTCGCTTCCGCTTCCGCCTGCTCCTCCAAATCCTCGGCGTCGTCCAATTTGTATGACCATTGAGAAACCATTTCACTTATTTCTTCTATTTCACTTATTTCTTCTATTTCACTTATTTCTTCTATTTCACTTATTTCTTCTATTTCTTCTTCTATTTCACTTATTTCTTCTATTTCTTCTTCTATTTCACTTATTTCTTCTATTTCTTCTTCTATTTCTTCTTCTATTTCTTCTTCTATTTCACTTATTTCTTCTATTTCTTCTTCTATCGGATTCTTTTGATGTTCAAATTCTCGAGAATTATAATTATTAGGAAGTGGGTCATTCATTTTATTTATGCAAAACATTTCTATAGAATCCTCTATAGAATCCTCTATAGAATCCTCTATGATTGTTCCTCGATAGGGTCCGTTCAAAAAAGGATCATACATTTTGGGCAGGCATTCTTGTTCATTTTCATCATTATAGAATCTAGTCCTTTTTTCAAACATATCGA